GCGCGGATAGAAGTAGCAGAAGCCTGGGATACCATTCCATTTGCTCAAGTAATAAGAGGTTCCATGTTAATAACTCAATCGATTCTTAGAAAATATATTATATTACCGTCATTGATAATAGCTAAAAATATTGGCCGTATGCTATTATTACAATTTCCTGAGTGGTCTGAGGATTTAAATGAATGGAATAAAGAAATGCATGTTAAATGCACCTATAATGGTGTTCAATTATCAGAAACAGAATTTCCGAAAAATTGGTTAATAGACGGTATTCAAATAAAGATGCTATTTCCTTTCTGTCTGAAACCCTGGCACAGATCTAAGCCACGGTCCTCTCATATAGATCGAATCAAAAAGAAAGGACAAAAAGATGATTTTTTTTTTTTAACGGTTTGGGGAATGGAAGCTGAACTTCCTTTTGGTTCTCCCCAAAAACGGCCTTCCTTTTTTGAACCCATTTTTAAGAAACTCGAAAAAAAAATTGGAAAATTGAAAAAAAAGTATTTTTTATTTCTAAAAGTTTTAAAAGAAAGAACAAAATTTCTAAATATCTCAAAAAAAACAAAAAAATGGATTATCAAGGGCATTCCGTTTTTAAAAAAAATAAAAAAAGAACTCTCAAAAGTAAATCCAATTCTATTATTTAGATTGAGAGAAATATATAAATCAAGCGAAACTAAAAAAAAAAAAGAAAAAGATTCTATAACCCGCAATCATATAATTCATAAATCCTTTAGTCGAATTCAATCTACATATTGGACAAATTTTTTACTGACAGAAAAAAAAATGAAAGATCTGACTGATAGAACAAGCACAATCAGAAATCAAATAAAAAGAATTACAAAAAATAAAAAAAAAGTGACTCCAGAAATAAATGATAGTCCTAATAAAACAAGTTATAATGCTAAAAGATTCGAATCACCAAATTGGCAAATATTAAAAAGAAGAAATACTCGATTAATCCGTAAATTACATTATTTTATAAAATTTTTCACTGAAAGGATATACGCAGATATCCTTCTATCTATTATTAATATTCCCAGAATTAATATACAACTTTTTGTTGAATCAACAAAAAAAATGATTGATAAATCCATTTACAATAATAAAAAAAATAAAAAAAGAATTAATAAAACAAATCAAAATAAAATTCATTTTATTTCGACTATAAAAAAGTCACTTTATAATATTAGTAATAAGAATTCACAGAATTTTTTTGACTTATCCTCCTTGTCACAAGCATATGTATTTTACAAAATATCACAAACACAAGTTCTTAACTTGTATAAGTTAAGATCTATTCTTCAATATCACGGAACGTCTTTTTTTCTTAAGACTTCAATAAAAGATTATTTTGGAAAACAAGGAATAATTCATTATGAATTAAGACATAAGAAACTTCGGAATTCTGGAATAAATCAATGGAAAAACTGGTTAAGAGGTCATTATCAATACCATTTATCTCAGATTAGATGGTCTAGATTAATAGCAGCAAAATGGAAAAATAGAATCAATAAATGTCGTACAATTCAAAATCAAGATTTAAACAAAGAGAATTCATATGAAAAAGACCTATTAATTCATTACAAAAAACAAAACGATTACGAAGTATATTCATTACCAAATCAAAATGAGAATTTTCAAAAATACTATAGATATAATCTTTTATCTTATAGATCTATTAATTATGAAAATAAGAGGGACCCATATATTTATGGATCACCATTCCAAGTAAATAAGAATCGAGAGAGTTTTTATAATTACAACACACATAAACATAAGGGCAAATTTTTTGATATACTAGGGGATATCCCTATCAAAAATTATTTAGGAAAAAGTGATATTATGTATATGGAAAAAAATCCGGATCGAAAATATTTTGATTGGAAAATTCTCCATTTTTGTCTTAAAAAGAAAATCGATATTGAGGCCTGGATCAAGATCGATACCAACAAGAATAAAAATACTAAAACCGGGACTAATAATTATCAAATAATTGATAAAATTGATAAAAAAGATCTTTTTTATCTTACAATTCCTCAGGATCAAGAAATCAATTCACCCAATCAAAAAAAAATATTTTTTGATTGGATGGGAATGAATGAAGAAATACTAAGTCGTCCTATATCGAATCTGAAACTTTGGTTCTTCCCAGAATTTGTACTACTTTATAATGCATATAAAATTAAACCGTGGTTTATACCAAGCAAATTAATTTTTTTTAATATAAATGAAAATGGTAGTGAAAATAAAAACATCAATAGAAAGCAAAAGGGGGTTATACCCTCGAATGAAAAAAAAAAAATGGAATTAAAGAATAAAAATAAAAAAGAAAAAGAATCTGCAGGCCAAAGAGATCTTAGATCAAATGCACAAAACCAAGTAAATCTTGTATCTGTTCCCTCAACCGAACAAAAAGATATTGAAGAAGATTATTCAGAATCAAACATGAAAAACCGTAAAAAGAAAAAAGAATACAAGAGCAATACCGAAGCAGAAC